AAGATACATACTACCTGAAAAAGGTTAAACAATATATACAAGATTATCCAAAAGTTTATTCAAAAAAAGATAAACGAAATATCTTCACAGCAAGTACAAAGTTATACTGGACGCAAGAATGGATAGATGATAAAATGTATGCATTCTTGGTTAGAACGCCAGAGCACTATATATTCTGGGAGGATATTCCACAGAATTATACTGGAAGGCAAAAGAAAGAGGAAGGTTTTGACTACGACGACGGTATGATTTTATACCTTGTGACTCTAAGTGATCTAAAATATGCTAAAACACCGCCTCGAAGACAGCGAAAATCTTAGTAGTAAAACAGATAAAAAAGGGGGAGATTATATTCGACTAATAAATATGGGACAAAAAATAAATCCACTTGGTTTCAGACTTGGTACAACCCAAGATCATTATTCTATTTGGTTTGCACAACCAAAAAATTATTCTGAGAGGCTACAAGAAGATCAAAAAATACGGAATTGTATCAAAAATTATGTACAAAAAAATACAAGAACATCTGAGGATGTCGAAGGAATTGCACGTATCGAAATTAAAAAAAAAATCAAGATGATACAGGTTATCATCTATATGGGATTTCCCAAGTTATTAATAGAAAATAGACTACGGGGGGTCGAAGATCTCAAAATAAATGTACAAAAAGAATTGAATTGTGTGAACCGAAAACTCGACATTGCTATTACAAGAATTACAAAACCTTATGGGAACCCTAATATTCTTGCAGAATTTATAGCCGGACAATTAAAAAATAGGGTATCCTTTCGAAAAGCAATGAAAAAAGCTATTGAATTAACCGAACAAGCTGAGACAAAAGGAATTCAAATACAAATCGCAGGCCGTATCGACGGAAACGAAATTGCACGGGTTGAATGGATAAGAGAGGGTAGAGTTCCTTTACAAACCATTCGCGCGAAAATTGATTATTGCGCCTATACGGTTCGAACTATCTATGGGGTATTGGGTATCAAAATTTGGATATTTATAGACGAGGAATAATAAGCCTTTACTTGACTTGTCTTTATGTTTTGATTTTACAATAGAACAAAAAATAACAACCTTTTTTTTTCCATTAAATTTGCATCAAAACAATTCTAATTTTTAATTCTATAAGGTTGAATAAAAATTCAATTGACCTTTTGATAGAATTGCTATGCTTAGTGTGTGACTCGTTGGTTTTTGTTAAGTTAAAATTAAGACTAAAAAAAAGTAAGAGCCCATAGTATAAAGTATGAACTAATAACTATTGAACTAATAACCAACTCATCGAATCACATTATCTGGATCCAAAGAAGCAGTCAAGATATGATATTTTGCTCCTATCATTGCAGCAACTGAATTTTTTTGTATAAAGAAGAAATCGAATGAGTTGTCAAGAAAAAAAAATATATACATTTAAAGGAAAGGGATACGGATAAATGGAAAGGAGAAAGAAAGAAAAAAATGAATATAAATGATATATGATTCCACTATGTAAGGTCTTTGAATCATATCATAAAAGACAATGTAATTCATAAAAGACAATGTAATAAAGCATGAATACAGATTCACACATAATTATCTGATATGAATCTATTCATCGAAAAAAAAAAATAAGAGCCTCGAGCCAATAAAGACTAAGAAGGTTGGCTCAAGAACAAATTAAATAAAGAGCTCCGTTGTAGAATTCAGACCTAACCATTAATCAAGAAGCGATGGGAACGAAGGAACCCGTGAATACAGAAGATTCAATTGAAAAATAATCCTAATGATTCATTGGGAAGGATGGCGGAACGAACCAGAGAACAATTCATCTATTCTGAAAAGTGATAAACTAACCCTATAAAACTGAAATAGATATTGAAAGAGTAAATATTCGCCCGCGAAAATACCTTTTTTATTAAATTGCTCATATTTTATTTAGCAATGCAATCTAATAAAATATATCTATACAAAAAAATATATACAAACGATATCTATTTTTAATTCCCTTATATATATCCAAATAGAAAAATATCTAATAAATTAGATGAATATCTAAGAATATGATGAATATCTAAGAATATGATGAATATCAAAGAATCCATTGATTTAGTGTATTATTACATGTATATCTTAATTCAATATTATTTATTATTCATTTTTATTCATTTTCAAATTTATAATATATTAATCTATATTTTAATTTAGAATTCTATTCTAATTAGAATTCAATTTTTAATTTTAAAATATTTATATTCAATTTATTCAATTAAAATTGAAATTTTTTCATTCGCGAGGAGCCGGATGAGAAGAAACTCTCATGTCCGGTTCTGTAGTAGAGATGGAATTAAGAAAAAACCATCAACTATAACCCCAAAAGAACCAGATTCCGTAAACAACATAGAGGAAGAATGAAGGGAATATCTTATCGTGGGAATCGTATTTGTTTCGGAAGATATGCTCTTCAGGCACTTGCACCCGCTTGGATCACGTCTACACAAATAGAAGCAGGGCGGCGAGCAATGACACGAAATGCACGTCGCGGTGGAAAAATATGGGTACGTATATTTCCAGACAAACCAGTTACTGTAAGACCTGCGGAAACCCGTATGGGTTCGGGGAAAGGATCTCCGGAATATTGGGTAGCTGTTGTCAAACCAGGTCGAATACTTTATGCAATAAGCGGAGTAGCAGAAAATATAGCCCGAAGGGCGATCTCGATAGCGGCATCTACAATGCCTATACGAACTCAATTCATTATTTCAGGATATAAAGAAGTGTATAAACAAAGGAAATAGATCTTGGAGATAAAAACAACCGGAGATCTTTTTTTTTTTTGACAAACAATATTTCTTTTTATTTTTTGCCCTTTGCATTTCTATTTGCATTGAAAGAACAGATAAAAAAAAAGATATGATTCAACCTCAGACCCATTTGAATGTAGCAGATAACAGCGGGGCTCGAGAATTGATGTGTATTCGAATCATAGGAGCTAGCAATCGTCGATATGCTCGTATTGGTGACGTTATTGTTGCTGTGATCAAAGAAGCAATACCAAATACGCCCTTAGAAAGATCAGAAGTGATCAGAGCTGTAATTGTACGTACCTCTAAAGAACTCAAACGTGACAACGGTATGATAATACGATATGATGACAATGCTGCAGTTATCATTGATCAAGAAGGAAATCCAAAAGGAACTAGAGTTTTTGGTGCGATTACCCGGGAATTGAGACAAAACTTTACTAAAATAGTTTCATTAGCTCCTGAGGTATTATAAAATGAGAAGTAGGATATTTGAATGAAATAGTAGATTGTGTATCACGCATATACCTTTCATTTTTTATTTATTCATTTTTTTTTTTTTTAATGAAAAATTCATTAAAAAAAAAAACTAATCTAATAAAAAAAGCATGTTGATTATATCAAAATTCGGGGACACCACTGATTTTACTTTATCATGGGTAGAGACACTATTGCTGATATAATAACCTCTATACGAAATGCTGACATGAATAGAAAAGGAACAGTTCGAATAGCATCTACTAATATCACCGAAAGCATTGTTAAAATACTTTTACGAGAAGGCTTTATTGAAAACGCGAGAAAACATCAAGAAAGAAACAAATATTTTTTGGTTTTAACTCTGCGACATAGAAGAAATAGGAAAGGACCATATACAAATACTTTAAATTTAAAAAGGATCAGTCGACCTGGTCTACGAATCTATTCTAACTATCAACGAATTCCTAGAATTTTAGGTGGAATGGGAATTGTAATTCTTTCTACCTCGAGAGGTATAATGACGGATCGGGAGGCTCGACTAGAAGGAATTGGTGGAGAAATTTTATGTTATATATGGTAATCCTTCTGATATCCGAATTAGATAAAAAATTTCTTATTTGTGAGAGAAAGGGCAGGTTGTCTAATATCATTCCTCTATTAGTTGATGCTTTAAGGGGGTTTTGTCTGGAATGAAAGAAAAAAAATGGATTCATGAAGGTTTGATTACTGAATCACTTCCTAATGGTATGTTCCGGGTTCGTTTAGATAATGGAGATATGATTCTAGGTTATATTTCAGGAAAGATACGACGTAGTTTTATACGGATCCTGCCGGGAGAAAGGGTTAAGATTGAAGTAAGCCGTTATGATTCAACCAAAGGTCGTATAATTTATAAACTCCGCAACAAGGATTCAAACGACTAAATGGTTTTTCAACTTCAACAGTCCTTCCCATGAAAATACAATTCGAGGTTCAAAATTTCAAGAAACTTATTTTCTTCCAAGAAATAGATTCGGAATTAAAGTAAGGAATGCCAAATATGAAAATAAGGGCCTCTGTTCGTAAAATCTGTGAAAAATGTCGTCTGATCCGTAGACGAGGACGAATTATAGTAATTTGTTCTAACCCAAAACATAAACAACGACAAGGATAATTATTCCAATAAAATAAAAGGAATTTTGTAAAAGATTTAATTGATGTAAAAAAAAAAAAATGAAGGATTTGTTTTGACATGAAATGGATATATCCATATATCTCTGACTCATATTTATGAGATGATAAAATATGGCAAAACCTATACCAAAAAGAGTTTCGCGTAGAAATGGGCGTATTAGTTCGCGTAAGAGTGCACGTAAAATACCAAAGGGTATTATTCATGTTCAAGCAAGTTTCAACAATACCATTGTGACTGTTACGGATGTACGAGGTCGGGTGGTTTCTTGGGCTTCTGCCGGTACTTGTGGATTTAGGAATACAAAAAGAGGAACACCTTTTGCGGCTCAAACCGCGGCGGGAAACGCTATTCGTACAGTGGTAGAGCAAGGTATGCAACGAGCAGTAGTCATGATTAAAGGTCCCGGTCTCGGAAGGGATGCAGCATTACGGGCTATTCGTAGAAGTGGTATACTATTAAGTTGCGTGCGAGACGTAACCCCTATGCCATATAATGGCTGTAGACCTCCTAAAAAAAGACGTGTGTAGAAATAAAAATTGAAGAAATTTCAAGAGAAA